AAAATCCAACGAGTAACTAATAATCCTGTTATACAGAAAAAAGTTACTATCATGCCTTTTTCGGACGAATCATATAGTACTACGATTTCATTGCCTAATAAGGTTATCAAACGAATTGCAATTACAATTGATATGACCGAAAACGATATATGAGTTAATATATGCTCTAAAGTTGAAAATATCATATAAAAAATGAATAAAAAAGATCTCCTAATTAGATGAATGGAAATCGGGAATTGAATTCATTATAGGACTTACTCTTTTAGAAAATAAGATGCCGTGCCGCCACTCGGACTCGAACCGAGATGCTCTAGCACTGCTTCCTAAGAGCAGCGTGTCTACCGATTTCACCATAGCGGCTTGCTCGAAATCATAATAACCGTTTTTTAGTCAATCGTCGAGATTGAAAGAGTCGATTCAAATGCAATCTTTGTTTACTAAATATGAAATTTAGTAAACAAAGATTGCATTTGAGAAACATTAAAGAATTTTAATTAAAAAAAGCCAATTCCAAAAAAGGGGTCAATTTTAGTTCAAAACATTAACAAATAGAAATTCTTACTTATATCTCATTTTTTTTAGTTTGTATAAAAATATCTATAAAATATAGAAACTAAAAAACTATCAAAAAAATATAAATAGAAAAGAGAAAAAAATCAATAATCATAAAAAAAATTTCAATATATATACGAAACTTTTCTTTGAAATTAGACTATTCTTTGAATCCAGTTAATTCCGATTATTCCAGTGTTTGTATTTGTTGTACAAAAAAACTTTTTGAGTTCCCCGTAGAAAGAGATTTCGCTAACGAAAACGCTTTCAATGCTGCCCAATATCCCTTCTCCTTCCAAATTGTTTTCCTAATCCTTTTTTTTGATATAGAAGTTCGTTTTTTTGGAGCTGCCATTCAAAAATTATACTAGTTTATTCATTGCTATAGTTGAATGTGAAAGACATCTATTGTTCAAAATGAATTGTTCTTTAATTCTATTTGTTTTTCTAAATTAGACTATTCGACTCCTTCTCATAAAAAAATGTTGATATGTAAAAATCACATAGTCTTTTTTTTCTAGTAATCTTTTATGTAATTCTTACAAAAAAAAACTATCTTTTTATATCGCGGTCTATTTTCGTCGTATTGCATTTATACATGGAATAAAATACATCGAAAAAGTTTAAGAACCCAACCCTTATCTTTATCCTGCTTACTTGGTCGTTTAAAAGATACATGATTTTTAAAAATCATGTATCTTAATCCCTTTTTTTCTATTTAAAGTAAATTCTTGAATATCATAAACTTTTTTACAAATTTTTTCCAAAGATAGATGTCTTTTTGTTGGAATGGAAAATAATTAATTAGTGTCAAAACGAATTAATGATTCGGAATCAAAAACTACAAAAAAAATTCTTATTTTTTTTAGTCATACGGATTGTTTTTTATGATTCATATCAAAATAAACTAATGCTTTTAGTTTTGGTGTAATTATTTCTCCTCACTCTCTGGATATAAATTATTGTATAATAAGAATTTTATATTTGTTATTTTCTTAATATTCTAAAAAAATATTCTAAAAAAAGAAAAAAAAAAAGTTTCTTTTTCACTAGTAATTTGGTTATATCATTTGACCCATTTTCACTTCGTACTTTGAACTATTGGAAATATTGGACAAAAATTCAGAATAATTAACAATAGAAAATTCTATTTCTATCTTAATCTTAATTTTTTTATTAACTGAACCCTTTCAAAAGAGATAAAAGTGGCGAATAAGAAACAAAACTCATTAAGAATTAAGAATAAAAATTTGTCTTTTTTTTGTATGGAACATACACATCAATATTCATGGATCATACCTTTCATTCCACTTCCAGTTCCTATGTTAATAGGAGTGGGACTTCTCCTTTTTCCCACGGCAACAAAAAATATTCGCCGTATGTGGGCTTTTCCTAGTGTTTTATTATTAAGTATAGTTATGATTTTTTCGGTGGATCTGTCTATTCATCAAATCAATAATAGTTCTATCTATCAATATGTATGGTCTTGGACTATAAATAATGATCTTTCTTTAGAGTTTGGCTACTTGATCGATTCACTTACCTCTATTATGTCAATATTAATCACTACTGTTGGAATTCTGGTTCTTATTTATAGTGACAATTATATGTCTCATGATGAAGGATATTTGAGATTTTTTGCTTATATGAGTTTTTTTAATACTTCAATGTTGGGATTGGTTACTAGTTCGAATTTGATACAAATTTATATTTTTTGGGAATTGGTTGGAATGTGTTCTTATCTATTAATAGGTTTTTGGTTCACACGCCCTATTGCGGCAAATGCTTGTCAAAAAGCGTTTGTAACTAATCGGGTAGGGGATTTTTGTTTATTGTTGGGAATTTTAGGTCTTTATTGGATAACGGGTAGTTTGGAATTTCGGAATTTGTTTGAAATATTCAATAACTTGCTTTATAATAATGAGGTTAATCTTTTATTAGTTACTGT